CTTTTTTGATTGACCTCCTGTGCCTTAAAGGAGGTCAATTTTTTATTCTTCTTCAAAAGGGCGAAGTTTTTTCACTCTAATTAGAACAAACAAGAAGGAAACCACGCCCTGTAGGATTTGAACCTACGACATCGGGTTTTGGAGACCCGCGTTCTACCGAGCTGAACTAAGAGCGCTTTCTTATCACCGATAGTAAAGAATAAAGGGGATTACTTTTGTAATCCACTCCTGCCTGCGTATCACATATATATAAGTATCGCTGATATAAATATTGTTAGAATTGTATATGTGTTATATGTATATGTATATATAGTATTATATGCTACTATAATTATTAATAATTAAGAATAAAATAAAATTATTAATTAATACTATTCTCAAAATGACAGATTATGTATGCCCAATTTGAATCGATTTCAGCGATCTCAATAAATTCGTCTTTACTTCTCAGAGGAAAAGTAATAGGTAGGGATGACAGGATTTGAACCCGTGACATTTTGTACCCAAAACAAACGCGCTACCAAGCTGCGCTACATCCCTTTTAATAGGTTTACAGTGTTATTGTAAATAATCCTTTTCTTTTTTTCCACACTATTCTTTATCATATTTAGATACAGAACAGAATAGATCTTGCCGTTTTTTTTTCATATCATATATGATATAATATAAAAGTGTTTGGATACATATACGCTGTAAAGTAAAAAAAGCTTTTAGGGAATGCTCAGTAGGAAAGATGCATCTTTTTTAACTTAAAATAAAGGTAGCAAATCTTCTCTACCAGATAGGTGTACATTTAAATTTGCCTTAGGAATTTCATGTACAAATACAAGTGGTTTTTCTTTTGAAATACATATGCATCTGATCATCTATCAAATATGTATTATTCTTATGTGTTACAATATAGAACTAAAAAAAAGAAGGAGGATTTTCAATGCGAGATCTAAAAACATATCTCTCCGTGGCACCGGTACTAAGTACTTTATGGTTCGGATCTTTAGCAGGTCTATTGATAGAAATCAATCGTTTTTTCCCGGATGCGTTAACATTCCCCTTTTTTTCATTCTAGTTATTGACATGGTAGGGGGGTAACAAAGATTAGAGATATAATTAACTACCTGTGACTAATCCCCCGCCCTTTCTCCCTTTGACCTTATATTCGAAAAGGGAGAAAGAAAATTGGAATTTTTCATTCGAGCGTGAGCACAAGCTTTGTTGAGCTTGAATCCAATCCAATTTTATATTTTAAAATTAATAATATAGGGAGAGCGGATAAATTAAAATATGGGTCTAGAACAAAAGTATCATACACGAGACTTAAATGAAATACTGTACTTTGATTAGAAATAGAGTTATAAATCCTTGGATTACGTCTATTATACTATAATTGAATTCTATTTAATATTAATATTTTGTGAATATTTCCTATTCCTCTAGTTACTGCAACGAACTCTTTTAAAGTGTATTTTTGGTTAGCAATTTCTATTTTTTTCTTTCTCTCCGTTTCAGGTCGAAAATAAAAGAGTTGCTTGAATAAAAAATTAACACAAAAAGGGGGTTCATGGCCAAGGGTAAAGATGTCCGAGTAAGCGTTATTTTGGAATGTATTAGTTGTGTACGAAAAAATGTTAATAAGGAATCAAGGGGTATTTCCCGGTATATTACTCAAAAGAATCGACACAACACACCTAGTCGATTGGAATTGAGAAAATTCTGTCCCTATTGTTACAAGCATACAATTCATGGAGAGATAAAAAAATAGACCGAACCGAACGTCTGTATATCACCTTTTGAAGGTTGAAGGAAGAGTTCAAAATTTAATAAACAGACATTTTATTCTATCCAATAGATAATAATTCGAATATCTAATATATATAGAAAAATATTATATTAGCAATTAAAAAAACGTAAAAAAGAATAAAAAAAGTATTCCGAACTAGAAGCTATATTAAATTTATATTTATCTAGAAGCTATAATAATTTATAATAATATAAATAAATAGAAATATAAAAAAACAAATTCAAATTAAAGAAAAAAACAAAATCCTATTTTGGTCGGATCTAAAAAAATTAATTAGAAATAGGATTTTCAGCAGAATATTTTTTATATAATAAGGAATAAATAAACTACACAAACATGGATAAATCCAAGCGATCTTTCCTTAAATCTAAGCGGCCTTTTCGTAGGCGCTTGCCCCCGCTTCAACCGGGGGACCGAATTGATTATAGAAACATGAGTTTAATTAGTCGATTTATTAGTGAACAGGGAAAAATATTATCTAGGCGCGTGAATAGATTGACTCTGAAACAACAACGATTAATTACTATTGCTATAAAACAAGCTCGTATTCTATCTTTGTTACCCTTTCTGAATAATGAGAAACAATTTGAAAAAGCCAAGTCGGCCGTTAGAACTACAGGTTTTCGAACAAAAAAACAATAGGTTTTTTATTTTTTTCAATTGATGTTTTGCTAGAAAAGTCCGTATTTTCGGATTTTTTTGTTGTCTCGTAAGAAAAATCGAGGAAGAAGCAATCTTTTTTTTATTGAATGCCTTTGTTCATTTTGACTACTTTATTGTAATTGTATTTTACATTTTATTTTATCGGACTCATTTTGATTCTATCTTCCCTTCCCGGAGTTCCTTCTCCGGGGTATTTTGTTTAAATCATTTCGGGTGCTTCTTTCCAATCTTTGATCTCATCGGAAATACTATAAAGACAATTCTTATTTAATATAGCTATTTGTGCGAGTATTTTGCGATTAAGAATCAACTGTCTCGTGTACAGATCATTTATGAATTTACTATAACTATAGTATACGCCCCTTTCTGTTTCGCGAATTGCTGCGTTTATCCGTGTAATCCACAACCGACGAAAATCTCTCTTTTTCTTATCTCTATCTCGATGAGCCGAAAACAAGGCTCTTATTTTCTGTTGAGCAATAATGCGAATAGTTTTGGAATGAGCCCCTCGAAAGCTTGATACAAATAAACGCATTTTTTTTCTACGTCTCCGAGCTATATACCCTCGTCTAACTCTGGTCATTGAATAAATGAAACTTTGTTAAATAACTAATTGATTTTCTTTCTCTTTGAGTTATTTTTTATTTCCTCGCTGGTAATAACAAAACGGATTTTTCCAATGTATAAAAATAATTCCAATGGCTTTTGCTACTCTAACCTTCCCGACCACGATTTTAATTTTTTTGCGGCATTGCGCCCCAACCCAAAATTAAATAAGAAATTGGATTGATACTACCCAAAGAAAAACGTATTCAATCTAGATAAATAAGGAAATAGTGGGTTCCTTCGTTTCTATGGTTACTTCTTAAACGGTGAGGTCCTCTCTATACACCGGAGCCCTTTACTTCGTTTAGTCAACGTTATTGGTAACTTGTACAATTCAAAATCTTTGGCTCTACCCATGAATTATCCAGTAATAGGTCTTTCACAACGAGATCCACCTATACAGTAACGGTATTTCATTTGGAAGGTTTGCTGGATAGCTGACCCTGTTAGTCCGTTTTGCAAAAATGGGAGCAAAATATTTTTTTTTAAGAATACTTTCCCGCTTAATGTATAGCACTTGCTACCAATGGGAAGTTTCTTCTCATCTTAAATCGAGCTGGTTGGGGTTACACCAAGAGAAACCATAAATTTCATACGCAATAGATGGATATGATAGATCTTTTTTCGATAGCGGACGTAGTTCTTCCGTTTTATCCTATTCGTTGGCAATGATCATTGATACTGGAAAATTTATTTCTTTTGTTGGCCCAGCCCATAATCTGAACGAGTCGCACATACACCCTAGTACATGTTCCTCGGCGCTGAGGACATCCCCGAAGAGCGGGGGATTTCGTGACGTTTCTGATTGGCTGTCTTGTGTTTCTAATAAGCTGTTTAATAGTTGGCATGCTGAATCATTTACATAAGGGACTGGTTTAGATCAATCCTAACCTGATAATTATTAATTTTTTCTAGTTATAAGTTATATAGAATATTCCCCAGTCAAGTAAAAAGAAAAAATATAAATTTGCGAATTTGCTTACTTCTACTCTTTCCATTTTTATTTCTTTACTATTTTTACTCCTTCCTTCGCTACAAGATCAATAATTCCGTGAGCTTGGGCTTCTCTTGCTGACATAAAAACATCCCTTTCCAGGTCTTCGGTTAGAACCCAAAAGGGTTGGCCTGTTCGTTGTGCATATACCTTTGTGAGGGTTTCTCGCAGAGCCAATAGTTCTTCCGCTTCCATCATACACTCTCCCGTCGATCCCTCATAAAAAGCACTAGCAGGTTGATGGATCATTACCCTGATGATATAACAAAAGGGGGTTCTTCTATCTCGCATGATGCGTCGAAGACAAAAGATAGCGAATAACAATAAACTTGAACAACCGTACGTGCATCTTTTGCGCATTGCATACGGCTCGACAATGAAATTTACTTTTCTCTTCCATCGACGAAAAATAGAATCGCTCAGATTCAGATCAGTAAATCGTCCAATTACCACCCTTCTTTTCGTGAGTTCAAAATACTACGATGGCTCCGTTGCTTTATAAATTCGTTTCGTTTATTTCGTCTGTAATTCAGCAATCCCAAAGTTTCTTTTTGATTTTAAATAAGGAATTTTTTTTCGTACTCTTTCAAACATAAATATTGTTAGTTTAGGATTAAGAGTCTTTTGATATAAAAATAAAAAAGTTTGTGACGCTGAAATGGACTCCGGATAAATAAAAAAATCGGGAATACCTTTTATCTCATACTCCTCTCTCGATACATAATCTAATGCTTTGAAAAAAAAAAGCGAACAAAATTTTGCATATCGAATTCAAAGTGCCATGCTATTTTTACTCATAATATATATTGATATTTTTTATGGTGAAGGCATAATCTTTTTTTCTCAAATAAAAACTCATTGGCGCCAAAGCCAAGCGTGAGGGAATGCAAAACGTTTGGTAATTTCTCCTCCGACCAGGATAAAAGATCCCATTGAAGCGGCTATTCCCATGCATATTGTATGTATATCTGGTAGCACAAGTTGCATAGCATCAAAAACAGCTATTCCGGGTACTACCCACCCGCCAGGACAATTTATAAACATATACAAATCCTGGGTCTGATCCTCTATACTGAGATATACGATAAGACCAACAAGGTAATTCGAGACCTGGGGCGTAATCTCTTGGGTTAAAAAAATCAATCTTGCTCGATAAAGTCGGTTGATTAGGGTAAAATTGTATCCCTTAGGAACCGTACATGCACCTTTTGATGCATACGGTTCAAAAAATGTGAAAAAGAAAAAATCAATGTGTAGATTACTGCCCTCTTCCTTTTTGATAGCAGTTTCTAATGAGGGGGTTTGTCTTCTATTTTTAAAGAAATATGAGTTTTTCTTCCTCATTTCCTTATTTCTACTATATAACTAACTATAAATAGATAACTATACAATAACTATATATATAGAAAAAAAGAATCATAAACATAAATAATGTAAAATTACATACATATAATATAAAGTAAAATTTTTTATTGAATACATACAATCATAAAAAAAAGAGTTATAGTTAAAGAGATAATATTATTATATATTAGTTATAGTAAGAGTAAACTTTTCGAACTAACTATTCGTTGATTTATTGTTTCATCGAGATTAAATGCAAACCACGATGTTATTTTCTTGTTCTTGAAGGGGCCTCTTCTCTTTAATTCTTTTAGGTTTATGCTCTACTCCGGGTAAAAATCTGCTCGAGTTTTTTTTTGCACATATAGGGCAAATGCTTCTAATACCGCTTCTTTTCGAGTAATTAGGGTTCAGTTGCTTTATTCCTTTTAGCATTTTGAAATAGGAATAATTTTGCATACAATACACGCAGTAATTATCGATATATTCTCAATTGGGATTTGTTTAAACGGAGCCTGTATACTTCATGTCATTTTATTGGTTTAACCAAGCCAACCCTAAATTATTCTAAATTAATTAATACTATTAGCCTAAATCCCCCTACAAATGTATCTAGTTGAACTTCACGCTCTTAATTTTAGATGATTAACTCAATCTTTATTGGGCGAAGGGAGGGATATCTTGATCGGGGAAGAGAACGGGGAAAGCCCATATGACCCACTATATCTGACAAGTCGCACTATATGTCAATCCAAGTTTCATCTTCGTCTCCCGGGATTCGAAAGGGTACTTTTGGAACACCAATAGGCATTAACTGAAAGAAAAAAGAATTAAGTACTATATTTAACTTTGATATGGAAACGTGATAATCAGGTTAGTCGCTTCATAATAGCAACATATATATTTAAAGGTTGATATTCTTTACTTTATTTTATCATATATTCTGTCTAGAATACATTATAAAAGATCAGAAAAAGCGATAGAATGACTAAAGAATGACTAAAGTATAATTCTTGAGACTAGAGCCTTTCAACGACGAACAAATATGGGGGCATTTGCTCATATAAAAAGGTATCAACCCCCATTGCGTATTGGTACTTATCGAGTATAGAATAGATTTGCTTCTCTTTGTTCCTACAAACATAATTGTTCTATTATTACCAATAGAATAGAACAAACATTAAACCTTGCTCCGAGGATAATTCACTGAACAGAATAGGGGCCCGTTGATAGTCATAGTATTTTCCAATGCAATAAAGTTACATAGTATCTATTTTTTTGATAAAGGGGTATTTCCATGGGTTTGCCTTGGTATCGTGTTCATACCGTTGTATTGAATGATCCTGGTCGGTTGATTTCTGTCCATATAATGCATACGGCTCTGGTTGCCGGTTGGGCCGGTTCGATGGCTCTATATGAATTAGCAGTTTTTGATCCCTCTGATCCCGTTCTTGATCCAATGTGGAGACAGGGTATGTTCGTTATACCCTTCATGACTCGTTTAGGAATAACAAATTCCTGGGGCGGTTGGAGTATTACAGGGGGTACAGTAACGGATCCCGGTATTTGGAGTTATGAGGGTGTGGCCGGAGCACATATTGTGTTTTCTGGCTTGTGCTTTTTGGCAGCTATTTGGCATTGGGTGTATTGGGATCTAGAAATCTTTTCTGATGAACGTACAGGAAAACCTTCATTAGATTTGCCTAAGATTTTTGGAATTCATTTATTTCTTTCCGGGGTGGCTTGTTTTGGTTTTGGCGCATTTCATGTAACAGGCTTGTACGGTCCTGGAATATGGGTGTCTGATCCTTATGGACTAACTGGAAAAGTCCAGCCAGTAAATCCCGCATGGGGCGTAGAAGGTTTTGATCCTTTTGTTCCAGGGGGAATAGCCTCTCATCATATTGCAGCAGGGACGCTGGGCATATTGGCGGGCTTATTCCATCTTAGTGTACGACCGCCCCAACGTCTATACAAAGGATTACGTATGGGTAATATTGAAACCGTACTTTCCAGCAGTATCGCTGCTGTCTTTTTTGCAGCTTTTGTAGTTGCCGGAACTATGTGGTATGGTTCAGCAACTACTCCGATCGAATTATTTGGCCCCACTCGTTATCAATGGGATCAGGGATACTTTCAGCAAGAAATATATCGAAGAGTTAGTGCCGGGCTGGCCGAAAATAAAAGTTTATCAGAAACTTGGTCGAAAATTCCTGAGAAATTAGCCTTTTATGATTACATTGGCAATAATCCGGCAAAGGGGGGATTGTTCAGGGCGGGTTCCATGGACAATGGGGATGGAATAGCTGTTGGGTGGTTAGGACACCCAATATTTAGAGATAAAGACGGGCGCGAGCTCTTTGTACGTCGTATGCCTACTTTTTTTGAAACATTTCCGGTCGTTTTGATAGATGGAGATGGAATTGTTAGAGCCGATGTTCCTTTTCGAAGAGCAGAATCAAAATATAGCGTAGAACAAGTAGGTGTAACTGTTGAGTTCTACGGCGGCGAACTCAATGGCGTTAGTTATAGTGATCCTGCTACTGTCAAAAAATATGCTAGACGCGCTCAATTGGGTGAAATTTTTGAATTAGATCGTGCTACTTTGAAATCGGATGGTGTTTTTCGTAGTAGTCCAAGAGGTTGGTTTACTTTTGGACATGCTTCTTTTGCGCTGCTCTTCTTCTTCGGACATATTTGGCATGGGGCTAGAACCCTGTTCAGAGATGTTTTTGCTGGTATTGATCCAGATTTAGATTCTCAAGTAGAATTTGGAACATTCCAAAAACTGGGGGATCCTACTACAAGAAGACAAGCAGTCTGATACAAGATTTCTTTCGTATTTTGAGTCTCTCTTTTTGTAATTTGATTTAACATTGATTGAATCATTACCCTTTCGTTGACTCTTTCTTTATCAGGGAAATAATCCCCCATAAACAGGTATGGAAGCTATAATTGTAAACCACAATCGAATCTATGGAAGCATTGGTTTATACATTTCTATTAGTCTCGACGTTAGGGATAATCTTTTTCGCTATCTTTTTTCGAGAACCGCCGAAAATTCAAACGAAGAAATGATTTTTCATTATCTCCGTTGAAGTAATGAGCCTCCCAGCATTCTGGGAGGCTCATTACTTCAACTAGTCCCCGTGTTCCTCGAACGGATCTCTTAGTTGTTGAGAGGGTTGCCCAAAAGCGGTATATAAGGCGTACCCGGTAAAACTTACAAGTAAACCAGATATAAAGATGGCGACTAGGGTTGCTGTTTCCATTCTTATATGAATTCAAGACCGCAATGGATCTCTGATAAGATCCTTTATTTACAGGGGAATGGTATACAAAGTCAACAGATCTCAATAAATACAATCGGATTTATGGCTACACAAACCGTTGAGAGTAGTTCTAGATCTCGTCCAAGACAAACTACGGTAGGGGCTTTATTGAAACCGTTGAATTCGGAATATGGTAAAGTAGCTCCTGGGTGGGGAACTACTCCTTTGATGGGTGTCGCAATGGCTTTATTTGCAGTATTCCTATCGATTATTTTGGAGATTTACAATTCTTCCGTTTTACTGGATGGAATTTCAATGAATTAAATCTACAAGAACTACTAAGTTCTACTTTTTCAATACTAAAGTGAAATCTCAGGCTTCTGGCTTATAACTCCGTTGGTAGTTCAATCGCGGAATTTCTTTCTTTCTGTATTTCCGGAATATGAGTGTGTGACTTGTTATAATGGATCCTATTGATAATACAGAGAATGAGTCTGTCATCTTATCTTGCTAGAGACGGTTCTACCTCGTCGAATACTCATCTTAGTATTTGGAGCACGAAATTTTATGAAATAGATCCAGAATTGAACTATGATTCATATTTAAGATTCATACCTTGTGACCGGATTCTAACTAAAAATTTTCAATGACTTTGACTAAAAGGTAAATTCTTTCGTATTTTGAGTCATTATACCTATTTAAGTGATGATCCGATAGTTCTGACTCAGGGAATCTTTGGGCTTGGGGTTTTTATTGAATCATCGTGGTTCTAGTATGAATCTAGGGTTTCGATTAGTTTATAGGGTCTTAACAAGATAAATTCCTATCAATGAGAAAAAACAACAGCTAAAGCCGGATTACACACAACTAACAAAGCAAAGAAAAATAGGGAAAGAGAAGATTCAAGAGGCCTGTAGTAACAAAAAAAGGAAGAGCCGACTTGATATTTTGGCATTATCACCACAAAGAAAAACTTTCGTATTTTTAATGCTTCGTATCTTCACTTCTGAGAAGATGAAATCGGAAGAGTAAGATATTTTTATTACATATGCGTTTGGTTAGTGTGTTTTTGCTTGAGCTGTACGAGATCAAATTCTCATATACGGTTCTCAGAGGGGGAGTCCCCCTGGTTTACCTATCTCAATAAAGTCTATGATTGGTTCGAAGAACGTCTCGAGATTCAGGCGATTGCAGATGATATAACTAGTAAATATGTGCCTCCTCATGTCAACATATTTTATTGTCTAGGCGGAATTACTCTTACTTGTTTTTTAGTACAAGTAGCTACGGGATTTGCTATGACTTTTTATTATCGTCCAACTG